GTGCGGATTTTCAAGAAAGGGAATCCTATGATATGCTGGGAATCCTTTATGATAATCATCCACGCCTGAAACGTATCTTAATGCCTGAAAGTTGGATAGGATGGCCTTTACGTAAGGATTATATTGCCCCTAATTTTTATGAAATACAAGATGCTCATTGAATAATCAGAAACTAATCTTCACTTCTACAACTCCAGATATTCAAAGAATTTTTGTACATTCTCTTCGAGATCAAACATAGTAATTGAAGTTTCATTCACATATTATTTTTTTTTTAGTTATTGGGTGGGCTAAATAAAATAAATACTAAAAAAAAAAATTAGAGGATTCATTGAGATTCTCAAATTTTGAAGATACTTTTTCGAATGAGCCGAGCCACTAGGATGAAACTAAAAGAGTTCCGCATTATGAACTATGTACCGCGCACATCACTTAGATGGGCTATAGAAAGTAACATAGGAGGAAATGAAGAAATAGAATCTGAAAAAAATATAGAAGGAAATGAAAGAGGATCATATTCTATTTGTACTGTATCTGAAATGAACTTTGGCTATTCCCATCCTTCAACTCCTCTAGACTATACTTTTTCTCTTTCAACTAACTAATTTAGCCTTTCGAATATGTATAAAGTATTAACGTTTTTTTTGAACAAAAGGAGACACAGTATGGACAAATAAAAAAACAAGAGGAAACAAAATGGAATTCTTTTGTATACTTTATATACATATGATATATATAAGGGGTATATCTCCGACATTTAGATGGATAAATATGTATCATGATTTATACTATTAATGAATATGTATGTCGACCCATATCAATTAATTTTTAGAATATATACTCATACAAATTACTCATGTGCCAGGAACCAGATTTGAACTGGTGACACGAGGATTTTCAGTCCTCTGCTCTACCAGCTGAGCTATCCCGACCATTCACGACGCATCATCCTCATTTTATTTTAATATAGGACTTGGGTCTATGTCAATTAGTCAATTAGAAAAACGAAAAAGTATTACAAAGTATTATACAGGATCTAATAGAATTTCTTGGATCTTCAAAAATAAATTTTCAAAGTTTCAGTACAGTACAAGTAATGATATGTATTGTTAATTATTCAAATTTAATGGATTCCTTGCTCAAATCATTTGTACTGTACGCGTATCATATATATCACACACAAGTCTTGTGATAAGAAAAAAATTTTAGCTCAGATCCATTTGTGAAAGAAAAGAGTAGAATGAGAATGAATGATAAATATAACGAATTTTGATTTGAATCGCTAACAAAATGATAAAATGAAAATAAATAATTAGGGAGTCAACCGGGTCGTTTTGGGGATAGAGGGACTTGAACCCTCACGATTTCTAAAGTCGACGGATTTTCCTCTTACTATAAATTTCATTGTTGTCGATATTAACATGTATAATGGGACTCTATCTTTATTCTCGTCCGATTAATCAATTATTAAAAAGATCTATCAGACTACGGTGGAGTGAATGGTTTGATCAATGAATATTCGATTCTTTTTTCAATTTTTAATCGATTCACAACAAGTCTTTCATTTTTCATATAAATATAAAAAAATACAGATTTGGGTCGTCATTAATCATTTTGAGATAGTATTTCAGTACTATACGTATGTATATAGGTTTATCCTTCATCCTTGCTGAAGTTTCGATGGAAGGATTCCTTTACTAACACAATGCAGCCAACTCCATTTGTTAGAACAGCTTCCATTGAGTCTCTGCACCTATCCTTTTTTATTTTCGGTTTATGAAACCCTTGTTTATTTTCATAAAACAGGATTTGGCTCAGGATTGCCCATTTTTAATTCCAGGGTTTCTCTGAATTTGAAAGTTCTCACTTGGTAGGTTTCCATACCAAGGCTCAATCCAATTAAGTCCGTAGCGTCTACCAATTTCGCCATATCCCCTCTTTTTTTTGATGTGATTAAGATCACATCATGATGCCGCCCCCCCCCCTTTTTCTTTCATTTCTATTATGCTGGACCGGTTGAATTCATTAGATACCGGTTCCTATATTGAAAAGTTTTTTCGACTATTTGATTTCTTGTATATTTTCTTTCATCTCTATCGGAGACCCGTATTTGGTCCAATAAGAAATGATTCTATCATTTCTATATCATCAATTCAATATAGATCGCATAACATATATATTATAGTATAATATATATTTATTATACTTATATATGCCCCTATTTCTACCGTTTTTAGCGTGAAATTTTAAATACTTGAACGGTCGATTCTTTTTTTTTTTCGTCTTAGCTTTCACCTTTCCGAATGAAACCAGAGGAGTGTTTCATTATGATCTGGATTGCGCTTTTATCTTTCATGTTATTCTTAGGGCAGGCCTTCTATAACATAACAAAAAAAAACATTATAACATAACAAAAAAACGAAAAGGAAGATTTGAGTATTATTAATTTTAAATTCAATTAATAGCCATAACTAAAACTAATAAAATGGCTATAACTAACCATTCCGTTAATTTAGAATTAGAAGAGAATTCAAAATAAAATTATTTATTAATTAAATATGAAATTATTTCGAATTATATATAATAAATAATAATATTATAAGATTGTAATATACAATAAATATAGAAATGTAATATACAATAAATATAGAAATAGAATAAGATTCTAAACTTAATTACATTACTTTACTCGATTTTATTTAAAATGATATATTAAAATATATTTTCAAATTAAATTTAAATGAAATATATATATTTCTATATATAAAATATATATGATCCATATATAAAATATATATGAAATATAATCAAATTATGTAATAAAAAATAGTAAACATAGAATAGTAAAAAAAATCTTACCATCTAATTAAGCTAATTAAGATATTTATTATTGATAAACATATATTTGAGAAATAGATCAAAATTTTATATCGCGATATTTAATAATATCGCTATATTAATAGGTATGTTCTATAATATTCAAATATCCAATATGTTTGTAAATTCTAAAATTCTATTTTCTATTCTTCCTTATTTTTGATATTTCTATTTTTCTATATATCATATTTCTTATGAAATAGCTAAGAATGAACAGTTAATATCTCAGTAGTTTACTAAATTAGTATACGTGTACAATTTATGTTATGTGAGCCCGCTTAGCTCAGAGGTTAGAGCATCGCATTTGTAATGCGATGGTCATCGGTTCGATTCCGATAGCCGGCTTTTCTCCGTTTGTTTGATTTTTTATTTTTTACATAATTGATAATGTGAAATCAAAGCGAAAAACTTCTTTCCCTTTTCCCAAGGGTCACCCTATCATCTCGTAGGAACTTCCAATTATGAATAAAAATGGGATTGGAGGAGTTCGGTCTCTGTAGAACAAATCAATCAAGAAAAGAACCCTGAATTTTTTTTATTATTATTTTAAATTCTTTTTATTTATATAATACAATTATTTATATACAATAAGGTCCGGATATTGATACAATTCCTCTAATTATTCTTTGTAATACAATACTTCAGTAAATTTCGATTAATTTATCATATTTTAGTTTAGTTTTAATTTTGTTTTATGAAATTTCATAAAAAATAAGGAGTCTTTATGTCACGTTACAGAGGGCCTCGTTTCAAAAAAATCCGTCGTCTGGGGGCTTTACCGGGACTAACTAGTAAAAAGCCTAGAGCCGGAAGCGATCTTAGAAACCAATCGCGCCCCGGAAAAAAATCTCAATATCGTATTCGTTTAGAAGAAAAACAAAAATTGCGCTTTCATTATGGTCTTACAGAACAACAATTACTTAAATACGTTCGTATCGCCGGAAAAGCCAAAGGATCAACAGGTCAGGTTTTACTACAATTACTTGAAATGCGTTTGGATAACATCCTTTTTCGATTGGGTATGGCTTCGACTATTCCTCAAGCCCGCCAATTAGTTAACCATAGACATATTTTAGTTAATGGTCGTATAGTAGATATACCAAGTTATCGCTGTAAACCCCGAGATATTATTACAGTGAGGGATGAGCAAAAATCTAGGGCTCTGATTCAAAATTATCTTGATTCATCCCCCCGCGAGGAGTTGCCAAACCATTTGACTCTTCACCCATTCCAATATGAAGGATTCGTCAATCAAATAATAGATAGTAAATGGGTCGGTTTGAAAATAAATGAATTGCTAGTTGTAGAATATTACTCTCGTCAGACTTAACCCCAACTAAAATAACAAGGGTTCGGACAATTTTGACCTCTCCATTTTGGCTTAAGTAAAGGGACCCGGGGTAAGTAAGGTAAGGGGTTTGATCTGGGGATTTTGATCTCATTCATGTATCATAGATCGGTAGGGGATTTTCATTCCTTGTCCATTTTGCCCAGTATTTTTCGTACCACAGAAGATTTGGATTAGGAATACATAATCGATATCAAAGAAAAGAAAGGTCTAACTGTTGGAGTATACATTCTTATTTGATGCATTGCAGTCAGTAACATTGGTGAATTAGGTGAAGAGTACGGAAAGAGAGGGATTCGAACCCTCGGTAAACAAAAGTCTACATAGCAGTTCCAATGCTACGCCTTGAACCACTCGGCCACCTCTCCTACATAATGATTATGGCCAAAAAACCGAGTTAATAGTGAGTCATTCATATTATTTTGGATAGGTATCTACATTGAATTAAAATTATTAAAAAATTGAACTCTAAAAATAGAAAACTTTTCATCAAAGACAAATCCTTCCGCATAAATCTTTTTTGTGAAAAATTGTAAAATAAAGATATATCTATTCATGTTTGCGAAGATGGGGTTTCCGCCCTTTCTAATATTTATACCGGATTTAATCTCTCAATTGAAACGAATTCAACGATCGATCCATTTTTTTAGACTGTGTTTAATGGATATCTTTAGATCATTATTCAATTTTCATAAAAATTCTAAAATGCCTTTCCAGTTTTAGATTTTTCAACACAACTCCTTACTCCAACTTCTTAACCCATAGATTGATTTCA